ATCTGGGGAATGGAAACTGAAGTACCTTTTGGTTCTCCCCGAAAACGGCCTTCCTTTTTTGGACCCGAATTCGAAAAAAGAATGAAAAAAACGAAAAAAAAGAGTCGAAAAGATTTCAAAAAGTAAATAAACCAAATGAAAATGTCGATAACCATAAAAAGAAAGAATATTGTTAGTGAATCGACCATTCGAATTAGATCCATGGATTGGACAAATTATTCACTGACAGACAAAAAAATGAGGGATCTATCCAATAGGACAACCCTAATCAGAAATCAAATAGAAAGCATTTCAAAAGAAAAAAGAAAAAGATTTTTAACTCCAGATATAAATACTAGTCTTAATGAAAGAAGCTTTGATGATAATAAATCGGTATCGCAGAAACATATTTGGCGGGTATCAAAAGGAGGAAGTGTCCAATTCCTACGTAAATGGAGCTTTTTTTTGAAATTTTTCAGTGAAAGAATATACATGGATATCTTTCTACGTACCATTCATATTTCCAGGGGTAGTGCGCAACTTTTCCTCGAATCAAGAAAAAAGATTTAGGATAAATACATTTACAATGATGAAAGAAAAAAAGAAAGAATTGATAAAACAAATCAAAATACAATTCGCTTTATTTCGACTATCAAAAAATCCTTTTCTAATATTAGAAATAAGAAATCCATTTTACAAATTCTCACAAATCCAAGTTATTAACAAGTATCACTTGAGATCTGTACTTCAATATCGCGAAGCATATCCTTTTATTAAGGATAGAATAAGGGATTCCTTTGAAACACAAAGAATATTTGATTCTCCATAAAAAACTTCCTAACTCTGGAATGAATGAATGGAAAAACTGGTTAGAGGGTCATTGTAAATACAACTTATCTCAGACTAGATGGTCCCGATTAGTACCGAAAAAATGGCAAAATAGAGTAAATCCGATTCAAAATAAAGAATCAAAAAAGGATTCATATGAACATTACGAGAAAAAAAAAGATTATGCTCATTGCCAAAGAAAAATGTAAAAAACACAACACTACAAATACGATCTTTTTTCATATAAATATATCAATTATGGGAATAGGAAAGACTTATATATTTATTTGTCCCCGTTACAAGTAAATGAGGATCGAGATATTTTCTATAATTACAACACACCTAAATCCGAATCCTTTTATGTACTGGGGGATATAGCTATTAGTAATTATCTGGGGGAGGGGTCCGTTATTGATACGGGTAAAAATATAGATAGATTTGATTTGGCCATTTTTTTCTTAGAAAGAATGTCGATATTGAAGCCCGGACCAGGAATTAACATGCAAAAAATGACTAAGACTGCGACTAATTATTATCAAAAGATTGAAAAGAAAAATCCTTTCATGATTCATCAAGAAATCAGCCCATCCGATCCAAAAGTTTGGGCGGGGATGGATGAAGAAAAGCTATATCGTCCCATAACAAATCTGGAACCTTGGTTCTTCTCAGAATTTGTGCTACTTTATGATGCATATAAGATGAAACCGTGGGTTATACCAATCAAATTACTTCTTTTCAATTTTCATGGAAATGAAATGATTAATGAAAGTAAAACCATTAACGGAAATAAAAAAAGGGATCCCCGTATATCATATAATCAAAAAAAATATCCTGAATTAGGGAATCGAAATCAAGAAGAAAAGGAACAGCCTGGCCAAGGAAATCTTGGATCAGATACACGAAAGCAACAAAAAGATGTTGAAGGACATTAAAAAACATAGAAGGAAAAGACAATTCAAGAGTCACAATACCAAGGAAGCGGGACTAAAGTTCTTCCTGAAAAGATATTTTCTTTTTCAATTGAGATGGGATAATCCTTTGAATCAAAGAGTGATGAACAATGTCAAGGTATATTGTCTCTTGCTTAGACTGATAAATCCAAAGGAAATTGCTATATCCTCTATTCAAAGAGGGGAAATGCACCTGGATGTAATGTTGATTCATAAAAATCTAACTCTTACAGAATTGATAAAAAAGGGAGTATTGATTATCGAACCTTTCCGTCTGTCTATAAAATGGGACGGACAATTTCTTGTGTATCAAACCATAGGGATTTCGTTGATTCATAAGAATAAGTGCAAAACTAATCAAAGATGCCGAGAAGGAGAAAAATTCTTTTAAAAGGCCCGTTGCACAACAAGGAAAGATGCTTGTGAATGGAGACGAAAATCATTATGTTGTTCCTGAAACTATTCTATCTCCTAGACGTCGTAGGGAATTGAGAATTCTAATTTGTTTCAATTCTAGAAATACGAATAATCTTATGGATAAAAGTACAATATTTGTCAATGACAACAATGTAAGGAACTGTGGTCAATTTTTGGATGAGGACAAACATCTTGATACAGATATAAAAAAATTCATTCAATTCAAATTGTTTCTTTGGCCCAATTATCGATTAGAGGATTTAGCTTGTATGAATCGCTACTGGTTTGATACCAATAATGGCAGTCGTTTCAGTATGTCAAGGATATATATGTATCCACAATTCAGAATTAGTTGATAGTTGGTACATTTCTTATATATGACCTGTCTGCTATATGAAGGCAGGCGAATGTACCCACACGTTGTGTTACATTCTGATACATGATACCGTTTCAGTGACGTATTAATTGGATTGAATCTAGGAATGATCTTTTTAGGTCAAATTGGTTTTCGCCTATCAAATATTTTTAATAAATAACATTTGTAATTTGATTTGATAGAAAAAAGTAGTATAGGAATAAATCCAGATTCTTGTGTGTACCAGATCAAAATAACTGCTATTATTATTCCTGATCGTTAAAATAATATCTGTGAAAATAGAAAGGAAAAATTCTTTTTATGGTAAAAAATTCATTCATCTACGTTATTCCCGAAGAAGAAAAAAACAAAGGGTCTGTCGAATTTCAAGTATTCAATTTCACTAATAAGATACGTAGACTTACTTCACATCTTGAAGTGCACAGAAAAGATTATTTATCTCAGACAGGTCTGCGGAAAATTCTGGGAAAACGTCAACGGCTGCTGACTTATTTGTCAAAGAAAAATAGAGTACGTTATAAAAAATGAATTGTGGTTTGAAGATTTTTTTCATTCTTTGGTTTATTAGATCTTGAATTTTGATGAACCTCTTTTCGTTTTCAGCAATTCATAGAATAATGGATCGGAGAAGAAAAACATATGAATATACCACCTACAAGAAAAGACCTCATGATAGTCAATATGGGCCCCCACCACCCATCAATGCATGGTGTTCTTCGACTTATCGTTACTCTAGACGGGGAAGATGTTATTGACTGCGAACCTGTATTGGGTTATTTACACAGAGGGATGGAAAAAATTGCGGAAAATCGAACAATTATACAGTATCTGCCTTATGTAACGCGTTGGGATTATTTAGCTACTATGTTCACAGAAGCAATAACGGTAAATGGCCCAGAACAATTAGGAAATATTCAAATACCAAAAAGAGCCAGCTATATCAGAGTAATTATGCTGGAGCTGAGTCGTATAGCTTCTCATTTATTATGGCTTGGCCCTTTTATGGCGGATATCGGTTCACAGACTCCTTTCTTCTATATTTTCAGAGAAAGGGAATTGATATATGATCTATTCGAAGCTGCCACAGGCATGCGAATGATGCATAATTATTTCCGTATCGGAGGAGTCGCTGCTGATCTACCTCATGGCTGGATAGATAAATGTTTGGATTTCTGCGATTCGGTTACGCAAAATCCTATTTTTTTGGAACGAACCGAGGGAGTGGGTATTATTGGTGGGGAAGAAGCAATAAATTGGGGTTTATCAGGACCAATGCTACGAGCTTCTGGAATCCGATGGGATCTTCGTAAAGTTGATCATTATGAGTGTTACGATGAATTCGATTGGGAAGTCCAGTGGCAAAAAGAGGGAGACTCATTAGCTCGTTATTTAGTACGAATCAATGAAATGACAGAATCCATAAAAATGATTCAACAGGCTCTGGAAGGAATTCCGGGGGGGCCCTATGAAAATTTAGAAGTTAGGCGCGAGCCGAATGGAATGATTTTGAATATCGCTTCATTAGTAAAAAGCCTTCTCCCACTTTTGAATTGTCGAAACAAGAACTTTATGCGAGAGTAGAAGCCCCAAAGGGAGAATTGGGAATTTTTCTAATAGGGGATAATAGTGTTTTTCCTTGGAGATGGAAAATTCGTCCGCCGGGTTTCATCAATTTGCAAATTCTTCCTCAGTTAGTTAAAAGAATGAAATTGGCTGATATCATGACGATACTAGGTAGTATAGATATCATTATGGGAGAAGTTGATCGTTGAAATGATAATTGATACGACAGAAGTACAAGCTATCAATTCTTTTTCCAGATCGGAATCCTTAAAAGAGGTCTATGACCTCTTATGGCTGCTTGTCCCTATTTTTACTCCTGTATCGGGAATCACAATAAGCGTACTCGTAATTGTGTGGTTAGAAAGAGAAATATCCGCAAGGATACAGCAACGTATTGGACCTGAATATGCTGGGCCTTTGGGAATTCTTCAAGCTCTAGCAGACGGGACAAAACTACTTTTTAAAGAAGATATTCTCCCGTCTAGAGGGGATATTCGTTTATTCAGTATGGGGCCATCTATCGCGGTCATATCAATTCTACTAAGTTATTCAGTAATTCCTTTCGGCCATCGCCTTGTTTTAGCCGATCTCAGTATAGGCGTTTTTTTATGGATCGCTATTTCCAGTATTGCCCCTATTGGACTTCTTATGTCAGGATATGGATCCAATAATAAATATTCTTTTTTAGGTGGTCTGCGGGCTGCGGCTCAATCTATTAGTTATGAAATACCATTAACTCCATGTGTGTTATCAATATCTCTACGTGTGATTCGTTGGAGCATGAACCTTTCCCTCCTTCTTAAAAAGAAAGGAAGGGTTGAATGTATTGAATAGATATCTTTCCTCTTTTATTCATCATTCGGGTCGACAGGCTAAACCAGATAGTTATATGAGTGAAACAAAACAGCTTATGAATTTGCAGTAAGAAGATTGATTCTCATTCCCTATGTACGAGAGTAAAGCGGAAGTAAACATAAGCAGTCGGAACTGTTTACCCCAAGATTGGTGGATTAGTCATCATGACTTGAAGCGGGTGCAAAAGATCCACTTATGGAGTTTCCACTATTGTACGTATTACCATATCGGGGATCAATCAAAAATGAGTGGACGGTTAGGAACACTAAGATACACAAAGGATTAGTGATGGAGATAATGTAAGGTATCCAAAGGGATATTTATGCATATGAATAAAAGGAATGATAATGAGGGCTTTAAGTTAGTAGAAATGATCAAGTTCCTCACGATTCCGATCCAGAGTATGCTTCTATCCACTGATTAAAGAAATGACTGTCGGGAACGAAGTCATCTTTGATTTTTGAGAATCCCCTCCTCTGAGCGAGAAAGAAGAACAGGAACGAAAAAGGAGAATGCAATAGGAAAACTGAATAAGAAATTCTTTCTTTTTGATTTCCAAAGGAATATTCCTGTGTTGCGGGTGCACTAATCCTTTGAATCCGGTACCGACAGGTATCATCCCCCCCAGAACAACGTTTTCTTTCAGGCCTTTCAGCCAATCAATACGACCTCGTAGGGCGGCTTTTGCTAAAACCCGAGCGGTTTCTTGAAAACTCGCTTCAGATATGAAACTTTGAGTATTCAGAGATGCCCTCGTTATTCCCAATAAAATGGCTCGGTAACAGACAGCTTCTCCCAAAGCACGCCCTGTTCGTTCCGCTCGCAACAATCCGATTAGCTCCCCGGGTGAAAAAACATTCGACATTCCATCTTCTGAAACCAACACTTTTGATGTTATTTGACGCACAATAATCTCTATATGCCTATTGTGAATCTGCACCCCCTGGGATCGATAAACCCTTTTGATCTTATTAACCAAAGAGATACGACTTTGCGCTATGGTTAGCTCCGCGCCAACCAAGAATCCCCAAGGAATCCCAAGAATTCTTGTTATACGTTTGTTCCAACCTTCAACCCTCTTTTCTAGGTTCATCGATATTGAATCAATCGAACGCGCTTCTAAGACCTGTTCCACTTTTGGAAGACCTTGTGTTATATCACCTGATCTCGATTTTTCATATATAAATCGGAAAGGATTTCTCCAAAATGGCCGTGAACGGTTGCTCCTGGAGTAGCCAAATGAGGCTTAGCTAATCTTATGACTAAGGAGTCAACATGAACAATTAGAACTTGACCCGATTTTATGTGTGGCCCGTACTTGGATATACATACATTTTCACAAATAAACTGCCCAAGGCTCATTTTTATGTCCTCACAATAATCGTGAAGGATTTAATGGATTGAAAATGGCGTTACTGCGGGATTCTAAATTCTCTCATTTTCATCCATTAAATAGTTTGTCAGTACTTGGAAAGTCTGTTTTAAGTTGTCAAGAAGTAGCAAATCCTTTTTGAAAATTGATTATGAGTTATTAAATAGAAATAGTCAAATGAATAAAAATTCGTAATTTTAGGTACAATCCCTAAGGGGCCCAACGAATTCCTAATAGGAATCGCGAGATCCCCTTTAATTACTTCTTTTGTCACTTTCTGAGATTTCGAACCATTGAATGGACCAATTCGGGAACAATCGGATGATGACAAAATTTGAAAAGATTGGCATTCCTTATTTCTATTCAGCAACGTACGAATAGTCCCTTGATGTTGCGTAATTGATTGAATCCTCGCCTTAGAATAAAAAGGATTGCTATTGGTGTGATCCGATCCATTATTGGAGATCAATCCTGAACTTGCCATATCATTCCTTTTTCCGACATACAAAATAGGGTACTTCACTAAATCCATTCTTAAGAAATCTCGAACCAGATTATTTGTCCTTACTTCAACAAAGGAAACATGAACCTCTTCTATCGAACCATTTCGATCTTGGTTCCAATTCAATACTAAACAAGTCCGAACTAATTGAAGACTTGTCGGAGAAATTCCTCGAATTGTTTTGCCGTTTCCATAAAGGATATAGTTGACAACTCGTAATTGCATATTATCCCTTTCCGGGGAAAAGCGTTGCTAAATTTATTCCTTCGGATATTTCGTATGTGACTACGGGTCGAACTAAAACCCATTTTTCCTGGTAGGCTTTGGACATAAGTCCCATTTTGGTTTTTTTCCTTAGAATTTTTTTTTCCCGTGGTATCAAGATGCCGCAGTGCCTGGATATCTTATCTGTCTCTCCAGGAAAATGGATATCCCCAGAAAGGATTTTCAGTTCCATTTTTTTGATTTCCCGCCTACTCGGCTTCTTGTATTTAAAGCGATTTGTGTATCCACTCCAATGATACTATTGTTCCGTACCATTATGGGCGAAGATCCGGGTAAGATATGCACTTCTTCGGGAATGAAAAAAAATCGATCTACTTTCGTTTGGTATTTTGGCCTAAATTCTTTTGCTCTTCGATACTCAATCAAATCCTCTTTTTTGACAATTGAACCCACCGCCATAGCCCCATATTTAGTAATCCCCGAGCTGCTTCTTCTGTATCGGGGGTCGTCGAAATAAGCAAGAATACTTTTTCTACGTAAAATACCATTTATAGGTATTTCAATCGAGATACTGGAACAGGGCATTGGTTCTTTTTCTCGTTCTTGATCGGATTGGAATGGTATGATGAATCTCTTTCTTCGTCTCTTAGCAAAAAAATAAGAATTCCTGTGGAGAAAGGCGGGATATATGAAATTCCAATGACCATTGGATATGGTTCGATCAGGTACTGAATAATCAAGAACCCTCTCCCCCGTTTTACCATAATGATCCGAACTAAACAATTTGTGTCTTACTCGATCATTAGTCACCGACATTAAGGGGTCGGAAATATATCTCCGTTCGGCAGAATGAGCATTCATTTGATCTTGATCCTTGCAGAGAGAAAAGGGCACTATACTGGATCTGCACAGAACTCCCGATAATACCCATAAATGACTTGTCTTTGGTAAAAGATGAACATTACCATATGTATATTCCGGTGCATGATACACATCGGTATTCCAGTGCATTTCCCCCTCTGAGTCAGAATAAATATGTTTTCGAACTTTCTCTTTCACTTTATTAAAATGGAAGTTGGATGTTCCAGCGCGAATCTCAGCAATTACTTGTTCTGATTCTACATATTGATTATTTTGAACTAAAAGAAAACTTTTTGGCGGAATATTCACATTATGTAGAATATCGTGACTCTCAATAATTACAGACAGATCTATAGAACATAGAAAAGCAGGATGCCCATGACGTGTGCGTGTGGGATGAACCAAATCCTCATTGAATCGGATTTTCCCATTAAAAGGAGCTCGTACATGTTCGGCAGTACCCCCCGTGAATACTCCACCGGTATGAAAAGTTCTTAATGTTAGTTGAGTCCCCGGTTCGCCGATTGATTGACCCGCAATAATACCTACTGCTTCTCCCAATTCGACCAGGCCGCCATGAGTGGGACTCCGACCATAACATAATCGACAGATCCAAGATGTACTCCTGCAAAGAAATGGGGTTCGAATATATATTGGTTGTGCTTGAAAGGTTATGAATCGATTGACAAGCCCAATCCCAATATCTTGATTTCGAACGGCAATGCAGCGCGGACCCATATATATATCGTATGCTAATACACGACCAATTAGTGTTTGGATCCAAATCCTTTCCGTCATCTTATTTTTAGGGCTCACGGAAATGCCTCGGATAGTACCACAATCTGTTCTACGTACAACAACGTGTTGAACTACTTCAACAAGTCTGCGTGTAAGGTATCCAGCATCTGATGTTCGTACAGCAGTGTCCACAACCCCTTTGCGGGCTCCATAGCAGGAAATGATATATTCCGTTAAAGAAAGTCCTTCGCGTAAATTGCTTTGAATCGGCAAATCAATCATTTGTCCTTGGGGATCCGACATTAATCCTCTCATACCTACTAATTGGTGTACCTGAGATGCATTCCCTCTAGCCCCTGAAAAGGACATTATATGGACTGGATTAAAAGGATCAGTCATCCTAAAATTAGGGTGCATTTCTTGTCTCAAATATTCACTTGTAGCATACCATATCTCAATAGATTGGCGTAATTTTTCTACTGCGTGTACATTCCCACAATGATGGTGCTTTTCTAAAAGCAAAGTTTGTTGTTCAGCATCTTGGACTAGCCACCCCTTAGAAGGTATTGTTAAAAGATCATCAATTCCTAATGAAATGGATGTAGCAGTGGCTTGCTGGAATCCCAGAGTCTTTATTTGATCCAGGATATGCGATGTATATGCCATTCCGAAGTGATCTATTAATCTGCTAATAAGTCGTTTGATGGCAGATCCGTCTATTACTTTATTGTGTAAGACCAGATCGGCAGGCCGTTCTGCCATAAGTACCTCCATATTCCACTGAGCAGGATTCAACAATAGGTTTGGGTCAGTGATTCGAAGACCCCCTTTTCTTTTCTAGATCTTGATCCGCGTAGAAATTAAGGAATTATTATTCCACTTGGACCCGAATTCCTGCGGGTATCATGTAATTACTTGGCTTAGTACACGAGTAGGCCTGACAAAACCCCTGTACGGCTTCTTCTATTTCTCGATAAAGAGAAATATGACCAACAGTTGTTCGAATGTATATACAAAGGATGTCTTTTTTTACACTTCTTACTATTAAACAGTGCTCATAAATTTCATGATAGGTACCCAAGGATTCATATTGAACTTCGATAGGAACTCCTCTTGAGGCAATGACACGGCGATCTAGTCGCCACCGAAGCCACAAAGGACTATATAAATGGATTCGTTTCTGCCGATAAGCTCCAAGTACATCATAGGAACTACAAAAATAGAGCTCTTTTTCTTTCGTAGTATACTCATAGTTATAATCGGTTTCATTTTGATCGTTTCCGGGATTCCGTGGATTATACCTATTTGCACAAATACCTCGACGATTTCCGACC